CCACAAATAACTGAAATTCAATTTCTTGATCTGTATCTTCCATTTTTGGAAACTTATAAAGCTCTTCTGTTAAGCCCTGACCAATGAACCTACAAAATCCTTCAAATTGGATTTGATTAAATCCCGGTATTGTGGACATTCCCTCATTTGCAGTCCCGAGCATTTTTTATTTCCCATTTGTTGAAAAAAAATCCCATTATTGGTGCGTTCTTCATCCAATTAGATGAATCGATCTAGCAATGATAGAATTTCGATTTTGTTTACAGAATCGCATAAAATTTTATCTAACTCCATATATGTGTATATGGAATATATGAAATACATATGAGCGGAGGAATAAAGATAAAGAGAATTTTCTATTCCAATTGGAATTTGCAACAGATCCAATTGGAACGAAATTCGAAATTGAGCAATTTTACTTAACTGAGTTAGACTTATGGAGTTTCGTATAGAATAGCAAACCAAAAAGTGATTCCATTTCGACTATTATTATGATATTAATATTCCAATACTATGATATTAATATTCCAATACGATTGGATAACAGATACCGGTAAAATAACTAGATTCGGGATTTGATCTGTTCGATGAGCTAAAGTAAAGACCTAATCATCAGAAACAATCAATATAATCAATAGAAAGTTGATTTTTTTAGCATGTAGTTTTTTTTGTGACTTGAATTGTTAAGCTCAAAGCAAAATAGTTTGCATAGAAGAGATAGATTTTTATCTATTTTTGGTAGTAGAGTTCACATAATACGATTTAAGCGCATAATAAGAACATAAGATAAAGAAGGCCTTTTTTAACCCTATACGGATATATATAGCTATCTATATGCGTCTCTCTTTTTATATTGCAGTTCTATCTATTCTGGACATCACGTGTCATGCCCTATCAAAAGTTCTATTTTCTCTCAGAATTATGGACAGATCCGATATTCGATTAGTTATCTGTGTAAGAATTTACAGTCTGGGGTTTACATATATTCCTAATTGTTGTTATAATTGAAATTGAGAAGGATTTTTTTTATTGAAAAGAATCAATACTGATTCCTTACTTACATATCAATTTCCATTTTCTGCTATCCCTAGCATTAGAGAAATACAATTGGAGATTCAAATCCAAGAATTGTTTATGAATTCACATTCAATAGTTAATGGTTCCAATTTGTCTCCTTTTGTGAATGAAAATTGACATTTGGTTTTTTATTTCGGGGAAGGCATTTCCCTATTTTATTTTATGGTTTAAGTTTAGATAGTATATGTTTTAAGATACTATAAAAATGAATCGAAAAGATAGATCCAATCCAAATCAAAAACAAGGAAGGATTTCTTTTATTTATATTTGATTTAAATTCATTTTTCATTTAAATTCATTTAAAGGGATTAAGATTAAAAAAATGGGATTTAAAGATGTTTCAAGATGCAAGTAAAAAGGGAAAGGGAATATTTTCGTCTCTTTTTTTTAGCACTTTGGCGACATGGCCGAGCGGTAAGGCGGGGGACTGCAAATCCTTTTTCCCCGGTTCAAATCCGGGTGTCGCCTGATTAACAAAAGACGCAAAATACCTATTATCTTATGTTTTGTTGATAGAATTTGTCAAATTTGTCCACAACAGAAGAAGTCGGAGGAAAAGGACTCTTGATACTCCCTTGATTCTAAACATCTGAGGGTTCTGTTTTCTAGAGTACTGTAAATTCTTTAGGAGTCAAGGAAAGTTTATAGTAATGAAAGGAAATCGGTAAATCTTGATATAATAGTCCGCCCAATACTTACTACTAATGTATAGGGACTGTTTCTTGATTGAATGGCGGGATAGAAAATCGAATTAGTAGTTGTGGAAAGCGCGGAAGATACTTTGTATACAAATTCATAAAAATTCTTGAGTACTTAGGAATTTAATCAATCTAATATCGATTGAATAGATAATTGGATTTTACTTATACATATCTATTCTATTTTTTTACATACATTTTGACTTTTCTATTTTTATATAACGTACAAAAAGAAATTCTTTCTTTTTGGTTTAGGTAATTCCTAGTCAAGAATGGAGTAGGTTGTCTTCAAATTGTTTTCCAGAGAAAATCGAGAAACGTTAAGGATTAGATCAAATAGAAAGGGCTATGTAAAAAAAAACGAAAGAAATAGGAGTATGTAATAGATAACGATCCATTTTGATTCTAGACTTTTCGATTTTTTACTTAATGAAGAACAACAAAATAAAGACTAGGTCTTATTAATCTTATATCTTAGTCTTATTAATCTTCTATCTTAGTAAGATTTTATTAACACTTCCAACTTCCCAGGGTTTTGCCCTTATTTTGTTTTTCTTTGTCCTTGTGTTTAATCTTTTCCAATTCTACTAACAATCCTATAAGAATTTCTTGCAATTGCAATATAGAAGAATTTCTTCTAATTCATTCTATTTCTTGAATTCTTTCATCAATGGTATTGGGCAAAATCCCTTTTTTGACTCTGTGCCGGCGATTCTATTATTATTAGTATTAGTGAAGAATAATGGAAAATTTCTTTCATATTCATATAGATAGGAGACATAATTCACATGGATATAGTAAGTCTCGCTTGGGCTGCTTTAATGGTAGTCTTTACATTTTCTCTTTCACTAGTAGTATGGGGAAGAAGTGGACTCTAAGGATACTATTAATTGAGTTCAGAAATCAAACTGTACCGATTCTTTTAGAGATCGTTCTGCAAAGACTTTTTTAATTTAACTATTGAATTTTTAATTTAACTATTGAAATTGAATTCAAATTCAATTGAATTAAAAGGATCTTCATTATATTCGATTATATTCGGGTGGAGTAATGTATTCTATGAATAATATATTAATAATATATGAATAATACCCTTTTAATCTAAGATATCTTATCTTCTTCGACAAGTCACATATTGCGCACTTAGTGCTTAGTTTAGTATTTGTTTTATTATTTTAATTTGATTTTCAAAATTGGATTTATGCTATATTTTATTGACTTGACTCATTTCATATCATGATTCAAATCTTTAAAAGATTAAAAAATCTGTGAGGTTTACTTTACTAATCTTTTTCCTCGACACCGGAAAAGATTTTTATAGAATTCTTTTCCTTGGATGATCTGTTAACTGTTCAATCAATTCCTTCTGCCTTCTTCTTCAAAATGGTAAAAAAAGATTTCTTGATTTTCTTTTTTTAATATATATGTTCTTTTATTTATATGTTTATATGCCCAGACTCTTTTTTTTTTCCTTTTCATTTATTTTATTCTTTCGTTAAATGCGATTCCGTAATTTCTATTGAAAATAATCCGAAATCTAGGAATTCGAATTGTAAGAGTAAGAGTTGCTTTTCGACTATTTCAGATTAATTGGAATCAACACAAATGAAGAAAAAAGAAATAGAATTGGGGCTTTATGTACATTACATAGAGATAATGGATTTCTAGATATATGAATATGGATAGAAAGATGATATTCTAGATTGATCTACATTAAGTATATTTTTATTTAAGTATATATTTGTATATAGTACAACTGTATACACTAGAATAACAAAAATAGATAGTATGGTAGAAAGAAAAGTTTTCTTTCTACCATACTATCCGATCTCATAGAATACTGCTGATTCTAGTCCGCTCATTTCATCTAAAACGGCGAAATTGGAATCCTTTTCATTTTCTAATCGCCGATATTAATAAGAACTAAGATGATATTAATAAGAACTAAGAAGTCAAGTTTCATTCAAATTAATCACTTTGACTGACAGTTTTTACGTATATTATAAGTAAAAAGGCAGTAGGAACAAGAATGAACAGCGCAGTAGCAATAAATGCGAGAATATTTACTTCCATAGTCTCACTCTTTCGTTTTTCCTTACTTTGCAATAACTCGGGATTTAATCCCATAGAGATGATAAATCTTTCGCCTCTAAATTCAATGATATGAATTCCATCTCGATGATATCGAATCGAATCAATATCATGAATAACAATATCGGAGCTATCAAATCGATTTATCGTTGATAATTGAATAGTATAACATAGAAAGATCGTTTATCCATACCGAATCCAAAAATGGATTCCTGGTAGAATCGAGAATTTTTTTTTTACTTTATTTTTCATTCTTTTCCATTCTTTTTTTTCTATAAAATTTTCGCCTTCCTTAGTACAATCCATTTGTCGAAGTCTCATCTAACCGTGTTTTTTTATTTTGAGACTTCGACTCGTTATAAACAAACCCAAACAAAGAAACAATAGAAGCAAAATGGAGAAAGGAGAATTAAGTTCTAAACTCTTTGTTAATGATCTAATCTTATTGTAAGTAAAACAAAAAAAAAGTGTGATAAAGACAAGGGCAAGTACAGTATAAAAAAGATCGAATATTCTACCAAATTCCATTTTATTTGTATCGTATAAATACAAATTCGATTTGTGTATGGACTGCCACGAAAGATATGGTACTCGATTCGATTTCATTACACGAATCGGTAGAAATCAAAAAAGTCAAACTCAGTATGGTATCTCTTGGAATCCTGAGTATAATGTTATCTATGATTGCACTAATCCATATATGTCTTTATCAATCAGTACTAGTTGAAGAACTGAAAATTCCCATATTTCTATTTGCTTTGATAAGAACTGAAAAACGAAAATAAATAGAAAAAAATAAATAGAAAAAAAATAAATAGAAATAAGAATAGAAATAATAAAAAATAAGAAAAAAGAAAAAGAAAGAAATGGAAATAAGGTTCCCTTTTGAAATGAAATTATACTATTTGTCCTCGTTTGACAGAAAATGGAGAGAGAATTTGATATATATATATTTTAGTAAATTATTGAATTTTGATCTGTCGGGACTGACGGGGCTCGAACCCGCAGCTTCCGCCTTGACAGGGCGGTGCTCTGACCAATTGAACTACAATCCCAGAGAAATGAAATAAAGTATAGAGCATACATATTCTTATGATTTCATTCAAACCCTTTCTAGTTAGATTTTAGATTGGAATTGCCACGTTGTAACAGAGACGTGAGTTTTCTATTGCTAAACACATGGATATAAACTTTAGCGATAACGACACGGATTACTACTCATTTTTTCATTATGTCAAATCCAAATCGATTGATAATCAATCTTTCAATGAAAAAAGAGTCTTTTTTCTTTACATTTCTCTTTTTCTTAGACTTTATACTTACAAATCCTGATAGGAATCTGGATCAAGAGCAAGATCCGAATTTGTGGAAAAAAAAAATAGAGCAAATCAAATAAATAATAAATAACAGGTAAAAATATATCAGAAATTTTGACTTTTGTCCGCTTTTTTACGTATCAAGCATTTCAAGAGAACAAAGGGGTTATACCATTTCGTGGTGGATCAGTGAATTATTGGGCCGAGCTGGATTTGAACCAGCGTAGACATATTGCCAACGAATTTACAGTCCGTCCCCATTAACCGCTCGGGCATCGACCCAGGAAGAATCAACTCCAGACTTATTATATTAACTTAATCTATTTTATTTATATTAACTTAATATATTTTATATTCAAAATCCATGATCAACTTCCTTTCATAATACCCTACCCCCAGGGGAAGTCGAATCCCCGCTGCCTCCTTGAAAGAGAGATGTCCTGAACCACTAGACGATGGGGGCACAGTTGCCCGACCGTCAGCATATTATGCTCATAGTATGAACAGTTTTTTGAAATTGTCAATATAACGAAATAGTCTAATTCGATTTGAAAGATCTTTCCGTCTTTCATGATTATTTTTGATTCGTCATTTATATTCATGAATTATTCATTCTAATATCAATTGGAATTTTTATTATTTTTTTTTTTTTTTTTTTTTTTTTTTTTTTAATTTTTTTTTTTTTTTTTTTTTTTTTTTTTTTTTTTAATTTAAAAAATATAAAAAATATTTTTAAATATTTAAAATAATATATAAAATAATATATAAATAGAATAAAATAGAATAAAAAAAAAATAATAAAATAGATAAAATAATAGAAATCGAAGAAATAGAATAGAAGAATAGAAATAATACGAAAGATTCTTTCCTTTCAAGGAATGGAATGATTGATTTCCCAGCAAGCCGTAAAGGAGGGTTAACCCCCACTTCTTACGCTTTCATTCATTGATTATTACCTCATTGGTAAGTAAGGGGGATGGGCATATCTCTATCGCCGACTATATTAATAATATATATATACTTATTAATTTGAATTTAATTAATAATAAATATATTTACTTTACATAGATTTGATTTAGAATCTAGTTCCCTAGATATATGTTGTCCGCATAGTGGCTCATTCCTGAATTGGATCAAATGGGCCCTTTTAACTCAGTGGTAGAGTAACGCCATGGTAAGGCGTAAGTCATCGGTTCAAATCCGATAAAGGGCTTTGGCCTTTTTTTTTTCAAAAAAACTCCAGCGGTAGTATTTTTATTTGATTTGAAAGGACAATAGAGATGTTGTTGATATTTGTAATAAAAAGAAAAATAAACAAAAAACTCTAATAATTCATTCTAAAATTTCTATATTATTATAGAATTTTAGAATGAATTTTAGTAAATTTTAGTATAAGAATTATAGTTATAAAGTTGAAGATTTGTTTATTATATTATACTGAGATTATATTATACTGAGATAAGCTGGTTCTTAAATTGCGAAAATGAAATTAACCGTAAAGTTTCGATTCGAAATCAACAAAAGAAAAAGTAAGTGGACCTAACCCATTGAATCATAACTCTATTTACTATTATGAATATGAAAATTCGATATAATGAAATTGGAACAGTAGATCCGCTATCCGCTTTTTCTTTAATTTTCATATTTTTTTTATTAGACTCTGAAAAAATTTGTCGATATTTCTGATTCAATTTTCTTGTTTTTGTCCCTAGTTATTCTATTAGGTATAGGAATAAATAGGAATAAATCACTATTCCCTTCTTCCGCAGAAAAGTTTTTTTGAAGTGACAACATAAGACATATAAGAAAGATTTAAAATATCTTTCTTTAATTCCAGACCAAAAGATCCATTTTATATTGATAGTTTTATACGTATATAAGATTTATCTTTTATGTATAAATAGATAATCAAATTTATATATCTATCAGATAATGGTTTCATGGACCAAGTCTTTCCATATCGATGCATACACAATATTTTTATTACACCAAGACAATATAATGCAGAATAACTAAAAAAAAATTTCATGGAAAGTTTCCTATTATTATTTAATATTGCATTGAATTAAATAAGAGGAAATCCCCTTTTTCTTTTCTGACAGATAAAAAGTAAATAGAATAAAATATTTGAAGTGTCTTTCTTGCTTTGGCCTGTGAAAAGACATATTCTGGGGTTTTAGTTCATATTCTATTCATCTGAAGGCAAAAGAAATAGAATAATAAAGGAAAATCTAATAAAGAAAAAAAGAAATAAAATGAAAGAATAAAGATAAAAAAATAAGAAATAAAATTAATTAAAATGAATATTGTAGTCGTTT